AGCAGGAACGTTTAAATAAGTTTGATTCTTTATCGGATCATAAAAACCCACTTTCCGAAGAGCTCTTCCCTCTCTTCGGCATCGAACATCAATTGCAACAATTCGATAGACAGCTCATTGGGATAGATGTAGATAAACAATACCCCCCCCTAGAAACGTATAGGAAGTTTTCTCCTCGTACGGCTCGAGAAAAAATGATTCGAAGTTTTCTCTATATATAGAATTCTACTGAATGGCAAAAAGGTCCATAAAATAAATTAGATTATGATTTCACTCGTTTTTTTCTTCGTCCCTCCTAAAAAAAAATCATTTGCACTCATAACTCAAGTTGTATAATTCTCAAAAATAGCTCAAAGGAAAATCTTTAGGCAATTTCATTTATTGAGTAGTCTTTAACCCCTTTTTGTTTGTCTCATTGAAAATCTATTTTGATTCTTTATTTTGATCCAGTTATTGAGACAATTAAAACGGTGTTTCCTTGTTTCGGGATCCTTTCTCTTTGTTTTAAATCATTGGGTTTAGACATTACTTCGGTGTTTCTCAATCTTTTCAAAATGGTAGCAACATACCCCTTTTGTGATTTCTTTCTACCAAAGAATCATACGAACGGTTGATTCTCGGGTGATACACTTTGGATCAAAAGAGTTTTCTCAATTCCAACAAATTTTCTTTTTTAATTGAAACTTGCTGAAATCGGATCCTTTCGATTTCTATATCGAAGATCTACTTACGAAGTTGTTTCAATTTATTGATTGGCATTAACCCTAGATCTTTGCCCCCGAGAAATGAATTAATACTTTCTACTCGAGCTCCATCATGTACTATGTTTATTTACATTACAACCCAACAAAAAAGAGGGGTTATAGTGCAACAATAGTGCAACAAATGATGTCGAGCCAAGAGCACTTTCATTCCTAATATAAAATGGTGGATAGATATAAGGCTAAGAATCCACACCGGATCGCGTCCTTCAAGTCGCACGTTGCTTTCTACCACATCGTTTCAAACGAAGTTTTACCATAACATTCCTCTAATTTGTAACCCGTATGGAATTGATTCAATTGTGGAATCATGAATAGTCATTGGTTCAGCCGTCCATAGACAGAGTAATCTATCCCTTTTTATTCTATACATAGAGGATCCAAATTTTTCTGAAAAATCTGATAAAAAAACAAATTAACAGAAATATCTAAGAGAAATGTGGAAATACTAATATAAATAATACGAATAAATGCATTCTTTTTGAATCTTGTATCCTCAAGTGACTCGATAGGCTAGGGCTCGATTTAGATTGACATTGACCCGACCCTAACTTCGTCAAATATCAAAGATTCAACTCCCAAGGAATCAATAAAAATCTTTCTAATTGAAAAAGTTTCCTATATTCTACATTATTATTTGAATAAAGTTTGACAGTAAATACTACATTTGATCATCAAAGAGAAATCTCTCTTTCTTTTCGAATTGATTCATCAATAATTTAAAGCAGATAACTAGATCGAACAAGAAATTCAATTTCTTTTTTTGTGATATAGCTAAAAAAGACTGATGTAAGATAAGAGTTAGGTCCTTTGGATTCTGATTTTATCAATCAGATGGACAAAAAGAGGGTTTTCATATCAGATAGACCGAACAACTGTTACTGTTATGGATTCAAAATTTCCATTTTCACATTGAAGCAATTACAATTCTTTTTCACAAAAATCGAAAGACTGCTATCACTGAAATACAACGAAATCAAACAATACATACATAGAAGCTAAGCATTTCCTCATTTATATGTATTTTCCTATTTTGTTTAACCTGGGGTTAAGTAATCTTTCTGCAATTTTGTCATTCAATCTGCAATTTTGTCATTCAAGTGGATAAAATGTATGAGTCACCCCGTCTCAATTGTTAGATTAGATAGATTTACAATTATTCATTAAGGCCAAACACCAAATCCCTAAAAAGTTTAAAAAAATACATTGGTTACGTATGTAACTTTATTCTTTGTTAATGTGATTCGAACAGACACGGAGATTCAAATTCATAAATATCTTTGGTTGCTGATTAACGGCCATCTACTCCCCGAATTCAATGGAAATGATGATTCATAAATCTCAAAAAGATCTCTTTTTATGGAATATGAACTAGCTCTTGTCTAGGGACAAAGACAAACAAGTCCAGATTACATCCTTGCTACTATTTATTATTTTACCCTAACGCAACCTTAAGAGATGTAATCTCATTGAGTGAATTTAATTAGTTAGTACCAAGAGAACCCTCTTACTCTTATTTAGAATTCAGGGATCCGCAGAACATTAAGATTAATAATTTGGGATATCTCATTTAAGTTTAAGGGGTAGGGAAAAAGAAATAGGAAAAATAGGCCCCTTCGCATTTTGATTCAAAATAAATCAGTGAAAATTCAATATAGAGATGAGACCTAAGGTTTTTCTAAGTAACTAACTTCCTTCAATATGAGGGGATGGGTATATGATGAAAAGCCCGCCCTACCCCTTTTGAATTCAAACTTTTGTGATCTATGTTACCATCTTACCTGGATCACAAATATATTCAGTTACATTTGCGTGTCATTTGCACTCAATTCCATTCAGTTTGTTGTGAAAAAAAAGATATGATTCTTCTCTGAATTATTAAAATAAAAAAAAAAAAGAATCACATTCTATGACTAATATTATACCTTTAAACAGAAGGTTGTTTAAAAAGGAATCTTTATTCTGATAGAATGGATACGCTCTGGGACGGAAGGATTCGAACCTCCGAATAGCGGGACCAAAACCCGTTGCCTTACCACTTGGCGACGCCCCATTTTGATTTCTATTCGACACTAATAAAGACTAATATTGGTGTTGCGTATTCGTCAATTCCAGTCCAAATATCTATAGAAAATCTTTTTCTAGACTAGATTAGATTCTTACTAGGATTTTGACACGTGTAGATATAGAATTCAACTGAATTTATTGATCATTACATATAATTCAATTAAGATATTGTATGAAAGTATGATTTCTTCTATTCTCTTTTGAGAATTGGAGGATTTTTGATTGGGTGGGTTCAAAGAAAAAGAGGGGCTTTTTGTCTACCTTACTTCATTTTTCCTTATTTATATCAATAACTCAACCAAAATGCAATTATCTCCAAGAACAAAATGTCTGTTATGCTTAATATCTTTAGTTTGATCTATATCTGTCTTAATTCTACCCTTTATTCGACTAGTCTTTTCTTCGCCAAATTGCCCGAGGCCTATGCTTTTTTGAATCCTATCGTAGATGTTATGCCAGTCATACCTTTGTTCTTTTTTCTCTTAGCCTTTGTTTGGCAAGCTGCTGTAAGTTTTCGATAAAATCTTTAATACTATCCCAGAAAATTCATGATTTATTCGAGAAAAAAACTTTACCAATTAAGAAGAGCAACTAATACAGTATGAACCTTCGATTCAAACACGGAAAGTCGGGGATAACCTCGAGAAATCAAAACCCAGCTCGACCCATTTCGTCATTCTGACCTTTTTTCCAACGAAAGACCCTAACCCTAGTAGGGTCCCCCCCAATCTTTAATTGGGGGTATGAAATCCATTTTTGGTAATGAGCGACTCTTATTACAAATGACTTTGAATTTCAGAAAATCCTTTTCTATTTTTAGAAATCACTTCATTTCTTGGTGTCAAAATAGGATAGAATCTATTAGAATATTCTAAATATTTAGAATATTCTAGTATAAAAAATGGAGGATCTATTCTCTTTTCTCGTTTTTTCCAAAAAATGATCTTGGAGATTGTGTAATGCTTACTCTTAAACTTTTCGTTTACACAGTAGTGATATTCTTTGTTTCTCTGTTCATCTTTGGATTTCTATCTAATGATCCAGGACGTAATCCTGGACGTGAAGAATAAAAAGGGTTTTCATTTTCCTTGCTTGATTTTATTTCTTAGGATTTTTTTATCTATTCCACATGCTGAACTAGGAAAAGGGGGTTTGCAAAATTTGAAAGATAAATCAATCATCAATGGAAACGGAAAGAGAGGGATTCGAACCCTCGGTACGAATAGCTCGTACAACGGATTAGCAATCCGCCGCTTTAGTCCACTCAGCCATCTCTCCCAATTGAAAAAGGTAATAATTACTATGTTACATTACACATGAAGTAAGGATTGAAAAAAGTCTTTCTTTCTCTTTCTTTATTATATAGATATGTACAACTTTTACCAGCAATTTCATTTAGATATAAGTAAGGGCTCGAAAGATCCAATAGACAAATCTAAAGAAAAATAAAGAAGACCCCGTTGCTTTGATTTTGTGCCTTTTATTCCCATAGCCTGGCCCGGTCAATACCTAGCCGGGCCTTTTTTGTTCCAACGAATCCTAGCTAAAAGGATTTAGCTGATTTGAATTTGAAAACAAAAATGCTTTCTATTAAAGCAGCAATAAAAAGACGCGGGGCTATTTCCATTCTTTTTGTATAAATGGATATAAATTATATAAAAGTCGCATCTCTTATTTGATAATTCCTTCTCCCTTTTTGAGTTACTTGACGACCTTACGGGAATAAAAAAAAATGAAACTATGGGTTGTTAAATAATAATGAATGCATTTTTCTGTTATGATTTCAGTCAAAAGAAAAGGTAGAGCTTGTTATTTAGTTATTTAAAAGAGCCCTCCTTTCTTTCCGGAATCTCATTAAATTGAAACCCCCCACGAAAAACATTGACACTCGCATTTTCATGATTCTTTTATGATCCTATCTTTATTACACCAATTCCTCTGTTCGACAAAAAGTTCATTTGTATATAATATTCTATTATAGTTATAGCGGGTATAGTTTAGTGGTAAAAGTGTGATTCGTTCTATGAATCCCCTTAAGAGTTAAGGGATCTTTCGGTTTGATTCATATTCCGATCAAAAACTTGATTTCTTAAAAAGGATTGAATCCTTTACCTTTCAATGACATATTCGAGGAAAAATATTGATTCTCGTGATTTGTATCCAAGGGTCATT